GCTATCGTAGCTTAATTTAAAGTTTAATATTGAAGATATTAGGATGGGGCCTAGGATCCCCCGAAGGCACAAAGGTTTGGTCCTGACTTTACTATCAATTCTAGCCTAATTTACACATGCAAGTCTCCGCCTCCCCGTGAGAATGCCCTTAATGTCCCTTCCGGAATTAAGGAGCAGGCATCAGGCACACCAAGTTAGCCCACAACGCCTTGCTAAGCCACACCCCTACGGGTATTCAGCAGTGATAAAATTTAAGCCATAAGTGAAAACTTGACTTAGTTAGGGCTAAGAGGGCCGGTAAATCTCGTGCCAGCCACCGCGGTTATACGAGAGACCCAAGTTGATAAAAAACGGCGTAAAGCGTGGTTAAGAAAATTAAATTAATAGAGTTGAATGGCCTCAATTCAGTTAAATGCACTCGAAGCCATGAAGCACAATTACGAAAGTAGCTCTACCAAAATCCCTGACTCCACGAAAGCCATAGAACAAACTGGGATTAGATACCCCACTATGTATGGTTGTAAACATTGATGGCAATTTACCAAGCCATCCGCCTGGGAATTACGAGCAAAAGTTTGAAACCCAAAGGACTTGGCGGTGCTTTAAACCCCCCTAGAGGAGCCTGTTCTAGAACTGATAATCCCCGTTTAACCTCACCATCCCTTGTTTAGTCCGCCTATATACCGCCGTCGTCAGCTTACCCTGTGAAGGTTTAATAGTAAGCACAAATGGCATAGCCAAGAACGTCAGGTCGAGGTGTAGCGAATGAGATGGGAAGAAATGGGCTACATTCTCTGTCGCAGAGTAAACGAATGATAGCTTTGAAAAAAGCACCTGAAGGAGGATTTAGTAGTAAGTTAGGGAGCAGAGAGCCCTACTGAAAATGGCACTGAAGCACGCACACACCGCCCGTCACTCTCTCCGAGTACTTATTCAATAGTTACCTAAAACATTTTATTTCATTAAGGAGAGGCAAGTCGTAACAAGGTAAGCGTACCGGAAGGTGTGCTTGGCTGAACTCAGAGTATAGCTAAATATTAGAGCATTTCACTTACACCGAAAAGACGTCTGTGCAAATCAGACTACACTGACGCCTAACAGCTAGCCTCAACAAGTAAATTACACTATACATTTTATATAAAAGCCGGTGATAATTTAAATAAATCATTTTAACCCCTAAGTACGGGCGACAAAAAAGGAAAAAAGAGCAACAGACAAAGTACCGCAAGGGAACGCTGAAAAAGAAATGAAATAAATTATTTAAGCCCAAAATAGCAGAGCTAACTACTTCTACCTTTTGCATCATGATTTAGCAAGTAAACTACAAGCAAAAAGTTTTTTAGTTTGTAACCCCGAAACTGTGGCGAGCTACTCCAAGACAGCCTATATAAATTATTAATTAGGGCTAATCCATCTCTGTAGCAAAAGAGTGGAAAGAGCTTCGAGTAGAGGTGACAAATCTACCGAGCGCAGTTATAGCTGGTTGCCTGAGAAATGAATAAAAGTTCAGCCCTTTAAACCCATTCCCTCATCCCGTAAAGTAATTTCTTGAAAAAGATTAATAAAGACAAAGGAAACTAAAGGAGTTAATCAAAAGGGGTACAGCCCTTTTGATAGAAGAAACAACTTTAATAGGTGACCTAAGACCATAACTACCCAAGGATTTCAATTTTAGTGGGCCCAAGAGCAGCCATCTAATATAAAAGCGTTAAAGCTTAAATTAATTTTATCCTCATATTCTGATATGCCCCCTCCCATCCCCTATTTACCTACCAGGCTGTCTTACGTCCCCGTAAGAGTAATAATGCTAAAATGAGTAATAAGAAGAATTAAATTCTTCTCCTGGCATATGTGTATGTTGGAACGGACTCACCGCCAACAATTAAACGACCCCAAACCCAGAGGGACATAAACTTTGTTACAAGAAAAACACTTATTCTTAATCGTTAACCCCACACAGGAGTGCCCTAAGGAAAGACTAAAAGAGAGAGAAGGAACTCGGCAAACACAAGCCTCGCCTGTTTACCAAAAACATCGCCTCTTGCCCTACTAAATATAAGAGGTCCCGCCTGCCCAGTGACACACAAGTTTAACGGCCGCGGTATTTTAACCGTGCGAAGGTAGCGTAATCACTTGTCTTTTAAATGAAGACCGGTATGAATGGCATCACGAGGGCTTAACTGTCTCCTCCCTCCAGTCAATGAAATTGACCTTCCCGTGCAGAGGCGGGAATATTAATATAAGACGAGAAGACCCTGTGGAGCTTTAGACTTAAAATAAGTTATGTCCAACATACTATAATACAAGAAAAAACTTAATAACTAAATATTGAAATGTCTTTTGTTGGGGCGACCGAGGGGAAAAACACAACCCCCTTGTAGACTGGGGATATTATCCCTAGCACTCAGAGTTCCCACTCCAAGTAACAGAAATTCTGACTTCCTGATCCGGAATATTCCGATCAACGAACCGAGTTACCCCAGGGATAACAGCGCAATCCCCTTTAAGAGCCCTTATCGACAAGGGGGTTTACGACCTCGATGTTGGATCAGGACATCCTAATGGTGCAGCCGCTATTAAGGGTTCGTTTGTTCAACGATTAAAGTCCTACGTGATCTGAGTTCAGACCGGAGTAATCCAGGTCAGTTTCTATCTATAACTAAAGCTCTTTTCCAGTACGAAAGGACCTAAAAAAGGAGGCCCATGCCTAAAACACGCCTCTCCCTCAACCACTGAAACCAGATAAAGTGAATAAAAGGGCTTAAAATTACCCCGAAAACATGGGTCAAGTTAGTGTGGCAGAGCCAGGATAATGCAAAAGGTCTAAGCCCTTTAAACAGAGGTTCAAGTCCTCTCTTTAACTATCATCTATAGTATTATTAATCCCCTCATTTATATAGTACCCATTCTCCTAGCAGTCTCTTTCTTAACTTTGCTTGAGCGAAAAGTTCTAGGCTATATGCAACTACGAAAAGGGCCCAACATTGTAGGACCATACGGCCTTCTCCAGCCCATTGCTGATGGAATTAAACTATTTATTAAGGAACCTATTCGACCCTCAACGTCCTCCCCCCTTCTATTTATCCTCGCACCCATCCTTGCCCTTACATTGGCACTAACTCTATGAGCCCCCATGCCTATACCTTTTTCAGTAACTGACCTAAATCTGAGTATCTTGTTTATTCTCGCCCTCTCCAGTTTAGCTGTCTACTCAATTTTAGGGTCAGGCTGAGCCTCTAATTCAAAATACGCCTTAGTCGGGGCCCTTCGTGCCGTAGCACAAACTATTTCCTATGAAGTAAGTCTGGGGCTGATCCTACTAAGCGTAATTATTTTTTCTGGGGGATTTACACTTCAAACATTTAGCTTTACACAAGAAACAACATGACTTGCCCTGCCGGCATGACCCTTAGCCGCTATATGATATATCTCCACCCTAGCAGAAACTAACCGAGCCCCCTTCGATTTAACTGAAGGAGAATCTGAGTTAGTTTCAGGATTTAACGTCGAATACGCAGGGGGACCTTTCGCAATATTTTTCTTAGCAGAATACGCCAATATTCTTCTTATAAATACCCTATCAGCCATCTTATTTTTAGGAACATCCTACTCAGCCCATTCCTCAGAAGTTTTTTCTCTGAATATTATAACTAAAGCTGCCCTCCTATCAATAGCATTTCTATGGGTACGAGCATGCTACCCCCGGTTCCGATACGATCAACTTATACATTTAGTTTGAAAAAATTTTTTACCCCTAACTTTGGCTCTAGTAGTCTGACACCTATCACTCTCCACCACCTTTGCCGGACTCCCCCCTCAAACATAAATATAAACAGGAGTTGTGCCTGAAGTAAAGGACCACTTTGATAGAGTGAATTATAAGGGTTAAAGTCCCTTCAACTCCTTAGAAAAAGAGGATTTGAACCCCTCCCCAGGAGATCAAAACTCCTAGTGCTTCCACTACACCACTTTCTAGTAAAGTCAGCTAAACTAAGCTCTTGGGCCCATACCCCGAACATGTTGGTTAAATTCCTTCCTTTGCTGATAAGCCCTTTCATCCTTTATATTCTTTTATTAACTCTAGGACTAGGAACTACCCTCACATTTGCAAGTTCCCACTGGTTACTCGCCTGAATGGGCCTTGAAATTAGCACTTTGTCCATTATGCCATTAATAGCGCAACATCACCACCCTCGCGCAGTAGAAGCCACAACAAAGTACTTTTTGATCCAAGCAGGGGCAGCTTCCTTACTACTATTTGCCAGCACTACAAACGCTTGACTGACAGGACAATGAAACATTAATTCTGATATCCACATCTTCCCTGCTACCATGATAATTTTAGCTCTTACCCTAAAATTAGGAATGGCCCCCATGCACTTTTGGCTTCCCGAAGTCCTTCAAGGGCTTGACTTAACAACAGGCCTAATTCTCTCAACCTGACAAAAACTAGCCCCCTTTATTTTAATATGCCAAATTATGCCAATAAACTCAAACTTAATTACCTTTTTGGGAGTCACCTCAGCACTAGTTGGAGGATGAGGAGGGTTAAATCAAACTCAACTACGAAAAACCATAGCCTATTCATCTATCGCCCACCTCGGCTGAATAATCCTAATCACACAATTTAGCCAGCAACTAGCACTGTTAACGTTAATAGTTTATCTCCCCCTAACTTTTTCAGCCTTCATGGTCTTTAAAATTAACTCATCAACTACTATTAACTCCCTGGCTACCTCCTGAGCTAAAGCCCCAGCACTCACAGCCATCACACCTCTCATCCTCCTCTCCCTAGGAGGCCTTCCTCCCCTGCTAGGATTTTTACCCAAATGACTTATTCTTCAAGAATTAACGAAACAAGGTATCCCCCTCACCGCCTCAATTCTAGCCTTAAGTGCACTTCTTAGCTTGTACTTCTATTTACGTATTTCATACACCATAACACTAACTATTTTCCCCAACAATATTAATGCTACCATCCCCTGACGACTCCAAACATCCTCCACTCTAATTTTAGCAGCCACAGCAATTATTTCAATTATACTAATACCTCTAGCCCCTGCAATCCTAACACTACTTTTCCTATAAAGGCTTAGGATGAATTAGACCAAGAGCCTTCAAAGCCCTTAGCGGAGGTGAAAATCCTCCAGCCTTTGTTAAGGTCTGCAGGACATTACCCCACATCTTCTGCATGCAAAACAGATACTTTAATTAAGCTAAGACCTTATTACTAGATGAAAAGGCCTCGATCCTTTAAACTCTTAGTTAACAGCTAAGCACTCAAACCAGCGAGCATTCATCTACTTTTCCCCGCTGTCTAAGCGGAAAAGCGGGGAAAAGCCCCGGCAAACGTTAATTTGCTTCTTCAGATTTGCAATCTGACGTGTAACACCCCAAGGCTTGGTAGGAAGAGGGCTTAAACCTCTGTGTGTGGGACTACAATCCACCGCTTACTCAGCCATCCTACCTGTGACAATCACCCGTTGATTCTTTTCGACCAATCACAAAGACATTGGCACCCTTTATCTTGTATTTGGTGCTTGGGCCGGCATAGTAGGAACAGCCTTAAGCCTTCTTATTCGAGCAGAATTAAGCCAACCTGGCTCCCTTCTTGGCGACGACCAAATTTATAACGTAATTGTTACGGCACATGCCTTTGTAATAATTTTCTTTATAGTAATACCTTTAATAATCGGAGGATTTGGAAACTGACTGGTTCCTCTAATAATTGGAGCCCCTGACATAGCTTTCCCTCGTATAAACAATATAAGTTTCTGGCTTCTTCCCCCATCTTTTTTACTTCTTCTAGCATCCTCAGGAGTAGAAGCTGGTGCAGGGACAGGTTGAACTGTCTACCCCCCTTTAGCAGGAAATTTAGCTCACGCTGGAGCCTCCGTAGATTTAACCATTTTTTCTCTCCATCTAGCAGGGATTTCCTCAATTCTTGGAGCAATTAATTTTATTACCACTATTATTAACATAAAACCCCCCGCAGTCTCACAGTACCAAACCCCCCTTTTCGTTTGGGCCGTACTAATTACAGCTGTTCTCTTACTTCTATCCCTCCCTGTTTTAGCCGCTGGGATTACAATGCTTTTAACAGACCGAAATCTTAACACTTCTTTCTTTGACCCGGCCGGAGGTGGAGATCCTATCTTGTACCAACACTTATTCTGATTCTTTGGCCACCCTGAAGTTTATATTTTAATTTTACCAGGATTCGGGATAATTTCCCACATTGTAGCATACTACTCTGGTAAAAAAGAACCCTTTGGACACATGGGGATAGTCTGAGCTATAATGGCCATTGGCCTTCTAGGCTTTATCGTATGGGCCCACCACATATTTACAGTGGGGATGGACGTCGATACACGAGCCTATTTTACATCTGCAACTATAATTATTGCCATCCCTACCGGCGTAAAAGTCTTTAGCTGACTAGCCACCCTACATGGAGGCTCAATTAAATGAGACACCCCCATGCTATGAGCCTTAGGCTTTATTTTCTTATTTACGGTAGGAGGACTCACAGGGATTATCCTGGCCAACTCCTCTTTAGACATTGTTCTTCACGATACATACTACGTAGTAGCCCATTTCCATTACGTCTTATCTATAGGAGCCGTCTTTGCTATTATAGCAGCATTCGTACACTGATTCCCCTTATTTTCAGGTTACACACTACACGAGACTTGAACAAAAGTCCACTTCGGCGTAATATTCGTAGGTGTCAATTTAACATTTTTCCCCCAACATTTTCTTGGCTTAGCAGGTATGCCCCGACGATACTCAGACTATCCTGACGCCTACACACTTTGAAACACGATCTCCTCTATCGGCTCTCTCATTTCACTAACAGCAGTAATTATGTTCCTCTTTATCTTGTGAGAAGCTTTTACAGCCAAACGAGAAGTCCTGGCACTAGAATTAACTTCAACTAATGTTGAATGACTTCACGGATGTCCTCCACCTTACCACACATTTGAAGAACCTGCCTTCGTGCAAATTCAAGCCCGTTAAAACGAGAAAGGAAGGAATCGAACCCCCATCTCCTGATTTCAAGCCAGGCACATAACCATTCTGTCACTTTCTTTAAGGGATACTAGTAAAATATTACATTGCCTTGTCAAGGCAAAATTGTGGGTTAAAACCCCGCGTAACCCTAGCGCAAGCTATAATGGCCCACCCATCACAATTAGGCTTCCAAGACGCCGCATCCCCCCTAATAGAAGAGCTTCTCCATTTTCATGATCACGCCTTAATAGTCGTATTTTTAATTAGCACATTTGTACTTTACATTATTCTAGCTATGATTTCTACTAACTTAACAGATAAATTTATCCTAGATTCTCAAGAAATTGAAATTATCTGAACAGTTCTTCCTGCCATTATTCTTATTTTAATTGCCCTCCCATCCCTACGAATTCTTTATCTAATAGACGAAATTAATGACCCACACCTAACCATTAAAGCCATAGGACATCAGTGATACTGAAGCTACGAATACACTGATTATGAAGATCTAGCATTTGACTCCTATATAGTACCCACACAAGACCTTCAACCTGGTCAATTCCGTTTACTAGAAACAGACCACCGCATAGTTGTCCCCGTTGAATCCCCTATCCGAATATTAATTTCAGCAGAAGATGTCCTACACTCCTGAGCCCTCCCAGCCTTAGGAATCAAAATAGACGCAGTACCTGGACGATTAAATCAAACAGCCTTTATCATTTCCCGACCTGGCGTATTCTACGGACAATGTTCAGAAATTTGCGGAGCAAACCACAGCTTTATACCTATCGTAGTTGAGGCAATTCCCTTAGAACACTTTGAAAACTGGTCATCTCTCATACTTGAAGACTTATCACTTAGAAGCTTTACAGGCTTAAGCACCAGCCTTTTAAGCTGGAGATGGTGTCTGCCAAACACCCTTGGTGAATATGCCTCAACTTGACCCCGCTCCTTGGCTCATAATCTTTTCATTTACATGAATAATTTTCCTATTGGTTCTCCCAGCAAAAGTGCTAGCACACACTTTTCCTTACGACCCCGCTCCCCAAAGCACACTAACACATAAAACAACCACCTGAGGCTGAGTATGACATTAAGTCTTTTTAATCAATTCCTTAGCCCTGTATGATTAAATATCCCCTTAATTTTAATTGCCTTGGCCCTCCCATGAGTCCTGTTTCCTTCCCCAACTAATCAATGAATCAACAACCGAGTAATCTCAACTCAAGGCTGATTTTTAGCTCGATTTTCTAACCAGCTGCTCCTCCCCTTAAATAAAGGAGGGCACAAATGAGCCCTTCTACTTGCTTCCCTGATAATTTTTATTCTCACCCTCAATTTATTAGGCCTAATGCCCTACACATTCACCCCTACAACACAATTATCCCTCAATATGGGCCTTGCTGTTCCTTTATGATTGGCGACCGTCATTATTGGGGCACGAAACCAACCAACCCATGCATTAGCACATTTTCTCCCTGAAGGAACCCCAACCCTTTTAATCCCCATTCTTATTATTATCGAAACAATTAGCCTCTTCATCCGCCCGCTTGCCCTAGGTGTCCGACTCACAGCCAACTTAACTGCAGGCCACCTCCTCATTCACCTAATTTCCTCCGCAGCCTTTACCTTATCTTCAACCATAACAACAGTTGCACTATTAACAGGAATTCTCCTCTTTTTATTGACCTTACTTGAAGTAGCCGTAGCCATGATTCAGGCCTACGTTTTTATTCTTCTTTTAAGCCTATATTTGCAAGAAAACGTTTAATGACCCACCAAGCCCATGCATACCACATAGTAGACCCCAGCCCCTGGCCCCTAACAGGTGCAGTAGCAGCACTTTTAATAACCTCCGGCCTTGCAGTTTGATTTCATTTTCACTCAACAATCCTAATAACTTTAGGGCTAATTTTACTTCTATTAACTATATACCAATGATGACGAGACATTATCCGAGAAAGTACCTTTCAAGGTCACCACACCCCTCCCGTCCAAAAAGGACTCCGGTACGGAATAATTTTATTCATTACATCAGAGGTTTTCTTCTTCCTTGGATTCTTTTGAGCTTTTTACCACTCCAGCCTAGCACCAACCCCTGAATTAGGAGGTTGCTGACCTCCCACAGGAATTCACACTCTTGACCCATTTGAAGTGCCTCTGCTTAATACAGCAGTTCTTCTTGCCTCTGGAGTTACAGTAACCTGAGCCCACCACAGCATCATAGAAGGAAAACGAAAACAAGCAACCCACTCTCTTCTCCTTACCGTCCTACTAGGCTTTTATTTTACCTTCCTCCAAGCAATAGAATACTATGAAGCACCGTTTACTATCGCCGATAGCGTTTACGGAGCAACTTTCTTCGTAGCTACTGGTTTCCACGGACTTCATGTAATCATCGGCTCTACTTTCCTGGCTGTCTGTCTAATGCGTCATGTTAAACATCAATTTACATCCCAACATCATTTCGGCTTTGAAGCCGCTGCATGATACTGACACTTCGTAGATGTTGTTTGACTTTTCCTCTACTTCTCAATCTACTGATGAGGCTCATAATCTTTCTAGTATTAAATAGTATACGTGGCTTCCAACCACAAAGTCTTAGTTCAAGTCTAAGGAAAGATAATGAACCTAATTATAACAATTTTAATTGCCTCAGCCCTATCCCTTCTCCTAATCTTAGTCTCCTTCTGACTTCCTCAACTCAACCCAGACTATGAAAAAACATCCCCATACGAATGCGGCTTCGACCCTCTTGGAAGTGCCCGCCTTCCATTTTCCCTACGATTTTTCTTAATCGCAATTTTATTCCTTCTTTTCGACTTAGAGATCGCCCTCCTACTCCCCCTTCCCTGAGGCGATCAATTGGACAGTCCCACCCTTACACTCCTGTGAGCTGTCTCCGTGCTAGCCCTTCTCACACTCGGACTAGTTTATGAATGATTACAAGGAGGACTAGAATGAGCCGAATAGGCAGTTAGTATAACAAAAATACTTGATTTCGGCTCAAGAGATTATGGTTAAACTCCATAATTGCCTTTAATAACTCCAACTCATTATGTCATCACAATATCTTTCATTTTGAGCTTTTTAGGATTCGCTTTTCACCGAACACATCTTATTTCTGCTCTATTATGTCTGGAAACCATGATATTAAGTCTTTTTGTAATAATGACGCTATGAACACTACAACAAGGAGCCACCAGTCAAATTTCACCCCCCTTACTAATATTAACTTTCTCTGCCTGTGAAGCCAGCGCTGGCCTAGCACTGTTAGTAGCTACAGCTCGGACACACGGCTCAGACCACCTTCATAATTTGAGCCTCCTTCAATGCTAAAAGTTATTATCCCCACCATACTTCTTCTCCCCACCCCCTGACTCACATCCATAAAATGGCTATGAAACACTATGATAATACAAAGCATATTTATTGCATTAATTAGCCTTAGCTGATTCTACCACACAACAGAGACAGGACGAACTGCTCTTAACTCATACGCTGCTACAGATCCTTTGTCAACACCCCTTTTAGTCCTCTCATGTTGACTTCTACCCTTAATAATTATGGCGAGCCAGCACCATCTTCAGTCTGAACCCCATAGCCGCCAACGAATATACATATTTATTCTCTCGATCCTCCAATTCTTCCTTATTTTAGCATTTAGCGCTACTGAGATAATTATGTTTTACATCATATTTGAAGCAACACTAATCCCCACCCTTTTACTTATCACTCGCTGAGGCAACCAAACAGAACGACTTAACGCAGGCATTTATTTTTTATTTTATACACTTGCAGGCTCCCTCCCTCTTTTAGTCGCACTTTTAATATTACAGAATGGCACAGGAACTCTGTCCCTATTAACAATACATTACTGCAATACCCCCCTAATAGCTCCCTTCAGTGATAAAATCTGATGAGCTGCTTGCATAATCGCCTTTCTTGTTAAAATACCTTTGTATGGTATACACCTCTGACTTCCTAAAGCACATGTTGAAGCCCCTATCGCAGGCTCCATAATCCTTGCCGCTGTCTTACTTAAATTGGGGGGATACGGAATAATGCGCCTCATAGTCCTGCTAACCCCTCAGTATAAAGAAATAATTTACCCATTTATTATTTTAGCATTATGAGGGGTCATTATAACAAGCACTATTTGTCTTCGTCAAACCGATCTAAAAGCCCTCATCGCCTACTCTTCTGTAAGCCACATAGGCCTTGTGGCAGCAGGGTTATTGATTCAAACCCCGTGAGGATTCAAAGGTGCCCTCTTACTTATGATTGCTCACGGTCTAGCATCCTCAGCACTCTTTTGTCTGGCTAACGTTAATTATGAGCGCATCCATAGTCGAACACTTCTATTAGCCCGAGGGCTTCAAGTTGCTCTTCCATTAATAGCGAGCTGATGGCTCATTGCCAGCCTCGTGAACATAGCAATACCACCCCTGCCTAATTTAATAGGAGAACTAATGCTTATTATTGCTTTATTTAATTGATCCCCATGAACTCTTATCCTAACAGGAGCCGGAGCCCTAATTACAGCCGCTTATTCACTCCACATATTCTTAAACAACCAACGAGGCCCCCTACCTCAACACATTCTCATCCTGCCTCCCTCCTACACACGCGAACATCTTCTTCTATTTCTTCACCTCACCCCCTTATTCCTAGTAGTCCCCAAAGTAAGTATATTAACCGAAGGTTTCTCATGTAGATTTAGTTTAACTAAAATTTTAGATTGTGATTCTGAAGATAGAGACTAATCTTCTCTAATTTACCCGAGAGAGGCCCGACGGCAATGAAAACTGCTAATTTTTACCCCCCTGGTTTGACCCCAGGGCTCACTTAACGCTCCTAAAGGATAATAGTTATCCGTTGGTCTTAGGAACCAAAAACTCTTGGTGCAACTCCAAGTAGCAGCACATGAAGATTACAACACAGTATATCGCATTGTCTTTCCTAGTCTTCGTTATTCTCCTACACCCCCTAATTGTTAATTACAAAATAGAACCGAAAGGAGAAAACCGAACAGCTAACCAAATTACAACTGCGGTCAAAACAGCATTCCTAGTTAGTTTATTTCCTACAGCAATATTTTATAATACACAACAAATTTGTGTATTTTCAATCTTACAATGACACCTAACTCCTTCTATAACAATCGGAGTAAGTTTTATCTTTGACCATCTTTCTGTCCCCTTTACATCCGTCGCTCTATTTGTATCTTGAGCTATTTTCCAATTTGCCTTATGGTATATGCAAGAAGACCCCCGAATCAATCAATTTTTTAAATATTTACTAACATTTTTACTTATAATATTAATTTTTATCTCCGCTAACAACCTCTTCCAACTGTTCCTTGGGTGAGAAGGCATGGGAATTATATCTTTCCTCCTCATTGGCTGATGACACGGACGAGCAGACGCAAACACAGCTGCCGTTCAAGCATTTCTGTACAATCGAGTAGGAGATTTTGGGTTCTTTACTAGCCTAGCCGCACTCGCTGCAACCACTGCTTTATGAGACATTTCTTCTTTAATAGCGTACCCTGCAACACAAATTAACCTTACTATTCTTGGTGTAATCGTCGCTGCTTGTGCAAAATCCGCACAATTTGGACTTCACCCCTGACTCGCTGACGCCATAGAAGGCCCAACCCCAGTTTCAGCCCTTCTTCATTCCAGTACAATAGTAGTTGCCGGTATTTTCCTGCTCATTCGACTCAACATTCTAATCTTCTATAACCCTTCAGCCCTAACTATGTGCCTCTGCTTAGGTGCTTTAACCTCATTATTCGCTGCCACATGCGCCCTTACTCAAAATGATATCAAAAAAATTATCGCCTACTCAACCTCTAGCCAGCTAGGATTAATAATAGTAGCAGTTGGTCTTGCTCACCCGGATATAGCGCTCCTCCACATAACCACCCACGCTTTCTTTAAAGCAATACTCTTTTTATGCGCAGGAGCTTATATTCACATGTTAGACAATGAACAAGACATCCGAAAAATAGGAGGTTTAGGCAAACTCGCCCCATTTACTTCCTCATGTTTCGTAATTGGATCCCTGGCCCTAATAGGCACACCATTCCTTTCCGCATTCTACTCAAAAGACTCGATTATCGAAGCATTAAACGTATCAAACCTAAATGCCTGCGCCTTGGCCTTCACGCTCATCGCTACAGCCTTTACTGCAGTCTATAGCCTTCGCCTTATCTACTATGTTATTATGGGTCGGCCCCGATTTTCACTTTTCTTATACGTTAACGAAAAAGAAAGTCGAATCTACCACCCCCTAAAACGACTAGCATTAGGATCCGTATTTATAGGTATAACTATTGCAGCTACTTCAATCTGATCAATTCACCCCGTCATAACACTACCCACGCATATCAAAATTATGGCCTTAGTCCTTACAGTCGTTAGCCTGCTAATCGCCCTAGCTTTATCTCTAGCTGCAAAAAACCTTGTATTCCCTCCCAAACGTGCCTTCCACCGTTTCTCAAATACTTTAGGGTACATCCCAATTACTATTCACCGGGACATCCCACACCTCTCTTTAAAATACGGGTTGGACGCTGCCGACCAACTAGATAAATCATGACTAGAAAACTTAGCACCAAAAATATTCGCACGCGTTTCTCTTAAGATGACATCCCTATTAACCAACGTCCAACAAGGACGAATTAAAGTATACCTCACACTATTTACTCTTATACCCTTCCTAACCGCATTTGTCTCTGATATCTGGTAATCTAATCTAATAATCTAATAACTTAGAATTATCAATTACACATATCAATGGAGCCCCGCGGCTCACCTAAAGCATTATACAAATGGCCAACCAACACCCCCCCCCCAAAACATTACACTCTTTTTCCCTTTCCTCTAGTCTTTTAACCTACATTCTATTAAAACCTAGCCTGTTGACGCACACTCCCGAAAATTACCCATCAACAGATCTTGCGCCCCCGCCTTCTACATCAACTATTAACTTACCTAAATAGATCGTAATGCCCCCCGTGCCATCCCCCGGGTCAACTCTAAGACCAAAAAAAGAGTAAGCAAAAGAACTGCCGCCCCAATTAAAAGCATCTCTCCCCCTAGAGAATACATAAAAGCAATCCCCCCTGAATCTGCCCCAACAACTGAATAGTCAGTTAAATCATTTACAGACACTCAAGTTTCCTCATATCAGCCCCCTCAAAATAAAAGTATCCCTCCAACCACTAACAAAAAGTACCCCACAATATACCCCAACACTGATCACCCTCCCCAAGCCTCAGGATACGGCTCGGCAGCTAACGCTACACTGTAAGCAAACACAACCAACATTCCCCCCAAATAAATTAAAAAAAGAACCAAAGATAAAAAAGAGCCCCCGTGCCCCATCAAAATCCCGCACCCTAAGCCAGAAACTAGAACAACGCCTAACACAGCATAGTAAGGGGAAGGATTGGAAGCTACTGAGATTACACTCAGGATAATTCCAACAAGAACTACTAATATAATGTATGTCATATAATTCCTACCCGAATTTTAATCAGGACTAATGACTTGAAAAGCCACTGTTGTAATTCAACTATAAGAACCCCTCAAAATGACTAACCTCCGAAAAACTCATCCCCTCCTAAAAATCGTAAATAACGCTCTAGTGGACCTCCCAGCCCCCTCTAACATCTCCGCCTGATGAAACTTTGGCTCCCTCTTAGGCCTCTGCTTAGTAGCCCAGATCGTAACAGGCCTATTTTTAGCGATACATTACACCGCCAACATCGAAACAGCCTTCTCATCCGTAGTCCACATCTGCCGAGACGTAAATTACGGCTGACTAATTCGCAGCCTTCATGCCAACGGTGCCTCCTTTTTCTTTATCTGCCTCTACCTCCACATTGCACGAGGACTATACTACGGCTCCTACCTGTTACTAGAAACATGGAATATCGGAGTTGTTCTCTTCCTCCTAGTTATAATAACCGCCTTTGTAGGCTACGTCCTACCCTGAGGCCAAATATCATTCTGGGGTGCTACCGTAATTACAAACCTCCTATCTGCAGTACCCTACATCGGCAATTCCTTGGTCCAATGGCTCTGAGGAGGATTTTCAGTAGACAACGCCACCCTAACTCGATTTTTCGCATTTCATTTTCTCCTCCCTTTTGTAGTAGCTGCCTTCACTATACTTCACTTTCTTTTCTTACACGAAACAGGCTCAAACAACCCAACAGGACTTAACTCAGATGCAGAAAAAATCTCATTCCACCCCTACTACCTCTATAAAGACCTCTTAGGTTTCGCTATTCTCATCTTTGCCCTCAGCGCTCTAGCCCTCTTTGCCCCCAACCTTCTTGGAGACCCAGACAATTTCACCCCCGCAAACCCCCTTGTCACACCTCCCCACATCAAGCCAGAATGATACTTCTTATTTGCCTACGCTATTCTTCGCTCAATTCCTAACAAACTAGGGGGCGTTCTCGCACTTCTATTCTCGATCCTGGTACTAATAGTTGTCCCTTTCCTTCACACTTCTAAACATCAAGGCCTGACATTCCGTCCCTTCACCCAAATTTTATTCTGAGTCCTCGTCGCAGATATATTAATCTTGACCTGAATCGGAGGAATGCCTGTAGAACATCCATTTATTATTATCGGCCAAGCAGCATCAATCCTATATTTCACTTTATTCCTCGTCCTCTTCCCCATTGTCGGACTAATTGAAAATAAGATCCTTAAACTAAAATGCACTAGTGGCTCAGTAGTTTAGAGCACCCGCCTTGTAAGCGGGAGGTCTGAGGTTAAAATCCTCACTAGAGCATTTCCCAACTCCTCCTGACACCGCCACACCCTTCAAAGAAGGAAGACTTTAACTTCCACCTCCGGCCCCCAAAGCCAGGATTATAACATTAAACTATTCTTTGATGAATTCAGATATGCATATACTCCTTTATATGGTTTACATACATATTATGTATTATCACCATATACATATTATGTATTATCACCATATACATATTATGTATTATCACCATATACATACTATGTATTATCACCATAGGTTTGTGTTAACCATACAGGAAATAATTGCGGATAAATATAAAGGACATAAAAATATTAATCAAATTTATCTTATTTTGTAGCACGTTATATATCGTTCTATCCTTTTCTTTTAAGGTTTATGAAACCATCCGCTATCTTGCACTTTAAATGGTACTCTGTCCAATGAAGGTGAGGGGCAATTATTAGAAGCTCTACCATTTCGTGCTTTTTTCCTGGCATATCTCCCTAGCTTCAGGGTCATACACATCTTAACGCTCATAGAATTGCTTTTTTGTACATCTCTAAATGGTGGCAAACATATTTCCAAATTTCCCACCATGCCGAGCACTCTTTCTAAGGGGCAGCTGGTTCTTTTTTTTCTCTTTTCCCTTCATTCCACTTCTCAGAGTGGAGTTGATGCCAACTGACAAGGTGGAACTATTCCTTGGTTTAAACGACTATATGTTAATGTTAAAAGTCATTACTTAAGAATCGCATTTAAGTATATCAAGGGCATAATGGGAGACTTACCTAGACACTACTTCATACCCCCTCTTGACTAATTTTATTTTAGTTAGACCCCCCTACCCCCCAGTCCCCCTGAGATTGCTATAAACTCCTGTAACCCCCCAGAAACAGGAAAACCTCGAGGACTGAGTAAACCTCACCCAATGTGTATTTAGAATTAATAATTACATTACTTCAAATTTATTTT